ATTATCTATTTTAGAAGACTCTGATACTAATAGGATTAGTGTCTTTCACTGGCAAACAAAATGGGATGATTTAGATTTCTCGCGTCTAGTCAAGAGTTTCTTTGAATTGAGGGTTCATTATTATGAGACTTATCTGATCCAATTGATAGAATTTTCGAAATAAATCCTGAATTTTATAGGATATAATATTCAAGATCTCAGCGAAAACTTACAGCAGCTTGCCAAACAAAGGCTAAGAGAAAAAAAAACAGAGGTATGACTGGCATAACATCTACAATCGGATTCAAAAAAGCATAGGCCTCCGGCAATTTGGCGAAGACAAAATGACTCGAATAAAGAGCCGAATTAATACAGATCAAACTAAAGATATTAAGCATAACAGACATTTTGTTCTTGGAGATAATTGAATTTTGATTGAGTTATTGATATGAAGTCAAAAAGAAGAAAGTAAGGTAGAAAAAATTCTTCTTTGTCTTTGAATTCACCCAACCAAAAACCCTCCCATTCTCAAATGGAATAGAAGAAATTCGACTTTCATACAATATCTTAATTGAATTATATGTAATGATCAATAAATTACATTTTATTCTATATATACACATATAAAAATCTTAAGTAAGAATATATTTTCTAAATTTGATATTTATTTGTATTTAGAATTGACTATTAACTAATACCAGCATTATTCTTTATTAGTGTCGAATAGAAATTTTAATGGGGCGTGGCCAAGTGGTAAGGCAACGGGTTTTGATCCCGGTATTCGGAGGTTCGAATCCTTCCGTCCCAGACCATATTCCATTCTAAATCATCTAAATTTGATTAGAATAAGATTCTTGTGAACAACTTTCTATTTATGTTTAAAGGTCTAATATTGAATAGAATACAATTCTTATTTTTTTTTTATTCCCATAGAATTTATCGAAATATTACTGAAATATTAAGTTAAACAAAATATGAAAATACGTATATAAAACTAGGAAATGCATAGTCTATATGTATATATTATTATTGCTCTATGTTCTATTTCAGTTTTTCGTTGTGAAACAAAAATTTTAGGATTTTATAAAAATTGAAAAAAGCAAATTTCAATATCTAAACCATATTTAACACAGAATATCTATAAGATAGGAACTATTCTTTATAGCGATTTGAGAAAATAAGAATAGAAACAATAAGGACTCAAGTCTTCCCTCCCATCAGTCTTTTTTATTCATTTCATAAAAATAAACGACAAAAAATTTAAATTATTCCTTTTTTATTTTTATTTTATTTTTAGAATATAATAATTTTGATAATTAATAAACGACAAAAAATTTAAATTATTCCTTTTTTATTTTTATTTTATTTTTAGAATATAATAATTTTGATAATTAAAAAAAAAATTGGAGTTACGTTGAATTCGTGCTAAAACCTCTTCAGAAAAATTTCTATCCATCTATCTAGAAGAAAAGTGATAGAGTACTATGTAGCGAATGAACCAATGATTATTCACGATTCCATAATTGAATCAATTCCATACCGGTTCCAAATTAGAGAAATGTTATGGTAAAACTTCGTTTGAAACGATGTGGTAGAAAGCAACGTGCGACTTGAAAGACATGATCCATTGTGGATTTTGACATCCACCATTTTATATAAGAATGAAGGTGCTCTTGACTCGACATCATTTATTCTGTTTCACTACAAACCCATCGGGTTGTAATGGAAATAGTCGATGATGGAGCTCGAGTAGAAATTATTGATTCATTTCTCAGGGGCAAAGGTCTATGGTTAATGCCAATCAATAAATTGGAAGAACTTCGTAAGTATATCGTTGATAGAGAAATTGAAAGGGTTTCACGTTTTCAATCTAAAATAAAATTTGTTGGAATTGAAAAAATTCTTTCCATATAAAGTTTATTATATAAGAATCAACCCTTTCTATGATTCTTTATTAGAAATCAATCGCAAAAAAAGGTATGTTGCTGCCATTTTGAAAAGATTAAGAATCACCGAAGTTATGTCTAAACCCAATGATTTAAAACAAAGATTAAAGGATCCCAAAACAAGAAAAGATCTTTTCCATTGTTTCCATAATTGTACCATAATAAAAATTCAAATAGATTTGAAATAAAAGAAACAAAAAAAAGAGGTTTCAAGACCACTCAATAAATGAAATGCTTAAATATTTTCCTTTAAGCCACTGGAGAGTTATCTAACTTGAGTTATGAGTACAAATGATTTTTTTTTAAGGAAGTAAGAATAAAAAAGGGGGATTTCAACCATTTTTTTATAGACCCATTTGTGATTCTATACATTAAGTAGAACTAAAAATTATTTTGAATGAGCCGTATGAGGAGAAAACTTCCTATACGTTTCGAGGGGGGGTTACTTTTTTACATCTATCCCAATGAGCCGTCTATCGAATCGTTGCAATTGATGTTCGGTCCCGAAGAGAAGGACGAGATCTTCGGAAAGTGGGTTTTTATGATCCGATAAAGAATCAAACTTATTTAAATGTTCCTGCTATTCTATATTTCCTTGAGAAAGGTGCTCAACCTACAGAAACGGTTCAGGATATTTTAAAGAAAGCGGGGGTTTTTAAGGAATTTCACTCTAATCAAATTAATTAAGGAAATAAAAAAAATAATAGATTTAAGGCTTGTATAAAACTATATAGGAGTCATCACTTCTGTAACTTTTCTCTTTTACTCTATTCATGCCAATTAATTACTCTCCTATGTTCTATAACAGTAAAACCAGAATTTATTAATTTATTGATCCTAGAAAAATTATGACATTCTCTTCAATTTGCTAGTCTTCGTCAGAACTTTATTACTATAAAATACCAAATATTAAATTACGAAATAAGCAATTTAGTTTGCTTATTTCATTTCTATTTCAATAAACCCGCGGTTCTTTTTCTACTTGCTTAATGTCTTATTTTTTTGTATCTATGTAGTGCTAATCCAACACAAGCCCTTTTTTGAAATATTTAGAATATTTTATGAAATTCAAAAATATCTATTTTATATATTTTTGAATTTCATGGAAATGGAATATTTTTTTCTATTGTTTTATTTTCGAAAATTCATATTATATTGACAACAGTGCATCGAACAAATATAATTTTAAGTATATCTATTTATTTACGTACCATAGGTTTGGTTTTTACTTAAAGATAAATGATGGATTCATTTTCATACAAGATTGATCCAAGAAGTCTTTTTTAGTGCGGTCTATTTAGTTTTATACTTATTTCTCTTTTTTTCTTTTATTTGAAAATTTATTTTATTTTCGTTTGATCAGTTCGTTTTTATGTTCCGAATAAATTCGAAATTTTTCTGCTAGTTTAATGTTTGGATTGCATCACATAATTTATTTAATTGATTTTGATTATTTCGACACACCTTTTCTTTTTATTCGGGTTGCTAACTCAATGGTAGAGTACTCGGCTTTTAAGTGCGGCTAGGATCTTTTACACATTTGGATGAAGTAAGGGATTCGTCCATACAATTGGTAAAGTTTGGAAGACCACGACTGATCCTGAAGGGGAATGAATGGAAAAAATAGCATGTCGTATCAATGGAGAATTCTGAAACTGCTTTATTCTTAATAGATAAATACAAAACTTTGTTTGAATTCTTGAAATGAACCAAAAAAACTTTTGGTCGAATAAATAAATGGATAGAGCCCTATGGCTTCAATCAATTCTAGGGAAAGAAAGAGCTACGAGCTTCTGTTCTTAATTTGAATGATTACCCCATCTAATTATAGGTTAAAAATATATTAGTGCTTGTGTGGGTGCGAGAAATACTTTTCCCATGTGTGGATTATCAATTTTATAATGAATCCTAACTATTGAACTCTCCCTTATAGAATGGAGGTTGGTGTGTAAAAGAAATAGCATATTGATAATTTTTTTTTCCAAAATCAAAAGAGCGATTGGGTTGAAAAAAATAAAGGATTTCTAACTATCTTTTTATCCTATAACGAACATAAATTAATTAAATTCAATGGAAAAAGAAAGGATTAGAGAATCTGTTAATAAGTTTACCGAGGTATCTTTTCTTACTTACAATACCTTGTTTTGACTATATCGCACTATGTATCATTTGATAAACCCCCCAAAAACCCTCTATCTTTGGTTCCATTTTAATTTTATATGGAGGAATTCATGGAGGAATTCAAAAGATATTTCGAACTAGATAGATTTCAGCAACACGACTTCCTATATCCACTTATATTTCAGGAGTATATTTATGGACTTGCTCATAATCATAGTTTAACTAGATCTAGTTCGTTAGAATTGGAAGAGGCAGGTTATGACAATAACTCCAGCTTACTGATTGTGAAACGTTTAATTACTCATTTAATTACTCAAACGGATCCACAGAATCATTTTCGTTTTTTGATTAATGATTCTAATCAAAATCCATTTTTGGGACACAACACAACTTTGTACTCTCAAATTATATTAGAAGGATTTGTAGTCGTTATGGAAATTCCATTTTCTATACAAGTAATATCTTCCCTAGAAGGGAAAAAAATAGTAAAATGTCATAATTTACGATCAATTCATTCAATATTTCCTTTTTTAGAGGACAAATTTTCACATTTAAATTATGTGTTAGATTTATTTATACCCCATTCCATCCATCTGGAAATATTGGTTCAAACTCTTCGTTACTGGGTAAAAGATGCTTCTTCTTTGCATTTATTACGAGCCTTTCTTCACAAGTATCATAATTGGAATAATCTTATTACTCTAAAGAAATCAAGTTTTTCTTTTTCAAAAAGAAATAAACGGTTCTTATTTTTTTTATATAATTTTCATGTATATGAATACGAATCGGTCTTCGCCTTTCTCCGCAATCAATCTTCTCATTTACAATCAAAAGCTTATAGACATTTTCTTGACCGAATATATTTCTATGAAAAACGAGACTATTTTTTCGAAGTATTTTCAAAATATTTTCAGGCCATTTTATGTTCGGTCAAGGATCCTTTGATGCATTATC